GTTAGGGCTCAATATAATATAATTTGATTTGATATGACTTTGATATGATTTAGGGCTCAATATAATTACCAAATCAGACTTTGGTAAATCCTTTTTTTTTCATCTCCTGCTGATTCAGAGGTACCGTCTCTTGGATCCATTGTATAGTTTAATGGTAAAGTTTGATTACCATTAACCCCCAGAAAAGTTAACTTTTCGGTTTGATTCATATCCTATTCATCTTATAAAGGTGTCCCTCGGCTGATTAATATTTTATATTAAGTTAAGATTAAGTTAAGGTGGCCTTAGGTCTTATTCCCTATTGTATTTGTATTGTGTAGTGCTTTTTGATTTCCTAAACTAAAGGTGGCCGGCTCTCGGCAACTATTATTTCTAGTTTATTTATGAATAAAGTATGAATAAAGGTGGCCATAGGCCCCTATGGTCCATTGGTGCCCCTATGGTCCAGTGGTTACGACCTCTCTCTTTCACGGAGAAAACGAGGGTTCAAGTCCCTCTAGGGGTATACCAAGACCATAGGAGTAGGATTTTATCAAAAGTGAAATGGATTTGTCAACTCCTCAGTCTATCCATGGCAGTTTCATTTGATATATTTTATCAAATTATCAAAAGTGAAATGGATTTGTCCGCCTGGGAGACGAAAGAAAGTTGATTATGGAACGTCTAATTAGGCGTTGGGTCGATGCCCGAGTGGTTAATGGGGACGGACTGTAAATTCGTTGACAATATGTCTACGCTGGTTCAAATCCAGCTCGGCCCAACAATTCGCCAATCTACTATCAGATGGTAGAACCCTCTTGTTCTTAAGAAATACCTGATAAGAGAGAAGAAAAAAGAATCCAAATTTTCTGCTAGATCTCTTCTTATTTCCCTGGGATTGTAGTTCAATAGGCAAGAGCACCGCCCTGTCAAGGCGGACGTTGCGGGTTCGAGCCCCGTCAGTCCCGACGGATCCAATAAGTACATCAATTAACCTCTCCATTTTATGTGAAATGAAAGAAGGGACAGAGAGCATAATTTAATTCCGAAGGGGTTTCCCCTCTTTTTTCAGGATTCTGTCGAAGAAAGAACAAACCCTAAACTAAAATGAAAATAACTAAAATAGTGAAGTTGATAGAATATTCCATCTTTTCTCCCGCGACTCATCTTTCTCATACTTCTTTGTCTTCCAAAGAAAATGGGATCATTCAAATTTACAACCTAATTCCTCTCTTTTTCCACTTCGCTTGTATTGTTTGTTGGGGTTTTGTAGTTAATGGAAACGGACGAGGATACTTCATTTGATGGTTCTACACGGAAGACCTAAGGTAAGTTATAGAAAAGAAAGAACAGAAAAGAAGGATAAAAAAAGGAATTTTTGATTGGTCCGGGAATCCCATCTTGGATTCGGTATGGATAAAAGATCTTCGTATGTTATACTATTCAATTCTCGACGACGAATTAATTTAATAGCTCAGATATTGTTATTCATGATATTGATCCGATTCAAGATCATCGATAGGTAATGCATTCATTGAATTGACAGGTGAAAGATTTATCATCTCTATGGGATTAAATCCCGAGTTATTGTGAAATAAAAAAACGATGAGATTATGGAAGTAAATATTCTTGCATTTATTGCTACTGCACTGTTCATTTTAGTTCCTACTGCTTTTCTACTTATCATTTACGTAAAAACAGTCAGTCAAAATAATTAATTACTTGAAATGAAACTTGACTTCTGAGTTCTTATCAATAGTTGAAGAAATAAAATCAAAAGGATTCTTTTTTTTGCGTCTTAAATGAAATCAACGGACTATAACGGGCAGTATTCTATGAGATCCGAGAGTATGGTAAGAAAGAAATTTCTTTCTTACCATACTCTCTATTACTGTTATAGTAGTGTATAAAGTTGTACTTGACTTTCTAATAAAGTTGGTATACTATATTAGCTTCTATCTACAATATATGTAGTGATTAATCCATATATGGAATTAACGTAGGACCCAATTCTCTTTCTGAAATAATTGTTTTACTGTTATAGAATACATTTCTCCACTAGAATCCAATGGAATTTCGAAATGAATATATTTTGAATTGAAATAATTTTCAAATCAAATAAAAAATGCGTTGCAGAACGATCTATAAAACAATTGATACCGTTTCATTCCTCAACTAAATGAGTAGTGCTTCTAAAGTCCACTTCTTCCCCATACTACGAGTGAAAGGGAAAATGTAAAGACTACCATTAAAGCAGCCCAAGCGAGACTTACTATATCCATGTCAATTATGTCCCTTATCTTTATGATAGAAATATTCCATTATTGTATTGCTCACTAATAATAGTAGAATCCATGGTCCAGAGTCAAAAAGGGATTCTGGCCCAACACTATTGATGAACCAATCAAATAAATCCATTTCTAAAAAATTCCTATATGATTTCTAATCGGGAAAGACTAAACACAAATAAAATACACAATGATGCTACAAAGGAATGTTACTAATGGAACATATAGTAAAAAAAAGAGGGCCCATTCTTTGTTGCCCTTCAACTTCAAAGTCAAAATAGATCAATTGCTATCTATTACATACTTTTATTTCCTATTTGATCTAATCCGTACCCTTTCCCGATTGTCTCTCTGAAGCAGTTGGGAGAGGGTATAATATACTCTTAACGAAGGGAAAAAAATAATAATTTTTTCACTTTTTCTATAAAAAAGTAAATTATCCATCCAATCTCAATCTAATAGTGATTGGATGCCTGAACACTCAGAGATTCTCGCGAGTCTATAATATGTAGATTTCATAAAGGGCTTTCCACAACTAGTTAGCCACCGGCTATGCCAATGAAATTCAAGACCCGATCAGTAGACATTACATTAGCAGTAGAAGGGAATCGGGAAGTCTTGCTTCGACCATTATAACATTATAATATAATCTTTTTTTGAATTTTAGATTGAAAGATTTACAATCTTTTACAAAATCCCCAGAACATATGTTTAGAATCAACCAAGTATCAACAATCCCCTTATTCTGTTCTGCTGGGGAAAATTTGGGTGATTTATATGAGCAGATAAGAGATTTTGATTCGTTTGTTGATGAGGCGGCACCCGGATTTGAACTGGGGAAAAAGGATTTGCAGTCCCCCGCCTTACCACTCGGCCATGCCGCCAAAACGATACACAATAGGATAAAATTTTCTGGGTTGGATTACTAAACTTTAGTTTATTGTACTTGCATCCCTTTTTTAATTTAATCCTTTTGCTAAATTTATAAAAATTCTAAAAGAAACCCCTTTCCCCTTTTGATTGTATTTGATCCACCCCTTTGAATACCGAAAAAATTCCCCCACTTTTCTATTGAAAAATCAAATGTATATTTTCATTCAAAAAATCCAAAAATTATGACAAAGGGGAACCCTTAACTATTCGTTGACTGAGAATTCTTGAATGATTCTTGGATTTGAATCTAAAATTGGGTTTGCCTAATGACATAAGAAACTACAAAACATACTTAATTGATTCTTTTGAATCAAAAATCCTTCTCAATTTCTATTATAACAAAAATGATAAGTATATGTAAACCCCACAATGGAAATTCTTATACAGATACCAAATTGGGTATCTTTTTTAGAGTATGTTTCCTATACCTATAAATAAAGGGAATTCGTTGGAACAAAAAGGAACAAAAAAAAGGCCCGGCTGGGTATTGACCGGGCCAGGCCCAAAAGGCACTTCGAACAAAATAAAAGCAAGAAGGTCTTCTTTATTTATCTTTCTATTTGGATCTTTCGAGCATCTAAATGGAATTCCTAATTATATAATAACGATAAAGAATGTGAAAGAAATACTTTCTTTAATCCTTACTTGATGTGTAATGTAACATAGTAATTATCTTTTTCAATTGGGAGAGATGGCTGAGTGGACGAAAGCGGCGGATTGCTAATCCGTTGTACGAGTTTTTCGTACCGAGGGTTCGAATCCCTCTCTTTCCGTTTCCGTTGATGACTTTCTATTTTTTTTCTTTCAAATTTCGCAAACCCCTTTTGATTTTTTCCTAGTTAAACGTATGGAATATAGAAAATAAAATCTGAATAAAATTGGAAAATCAAGCAAGAAAAACGAAATTTTTATTTTATTCTTCACGTCCAGGATTACGTCCTGGATCATTGGATAGGAATCCAAAGATGAAGAGAGAAACAAAGAATATTACTACTGTGTAAACGAAAAGTTTGAGAGTAAGCATTACACAACCTCCAAGATCATTTTTTGAAAAAGAAAAACGAGAAAAGATAATAGATCCTCCATTTTTATATCACATATCCTATTTTGACACCAAGAAATGAATTCTAGAAATAGAAAAGAATGTTCATAAATTCAAATGAAGTTGAAATTTGTAATAAGAGTCTTTGATTACCACAAATCACTTTCATACCCACAATTAGATATTCTAAGGGACCCTAACCTAATAAGGTCTTTCGCCGGAAAAAGGATTAGAATCAGGAAATGGGGCGAGCGGAATTTCTCGCGGCTATCCAAGAATTTCAATGTTTGAATTGAAGGTTCATACTCGCAGACTTATTTGATCTTATCAATTGTTATAATTTTTCTCGAATAAATCATGAATTTTCTAGGATAGTATTCAAGATCTTATCGAAAACTTACAGCAGCTTGCCAAACAAAGGCTAAAAGAAAAAAGAACAGAGGTATGACTGGCATAACATCTACAATTGGATTCAAAAAAGCATAGGCTTCGGGCAATTTGGCGAAGAAAAGACTACTCGGATAAAGGGTAGAATTAAGACAGATCAAACTAAAGATATTAAGCATAACAGACATTTTGTTCGTCGAGATAATTGCATTTTGATTGAGTTATTTATATAAGGAAAAATGAAGAAAGTAAGGTAGACAAAAAAATCCTTCTTTTTCCGCTCAATCAAAAATCCTCCAATTCTCAAAGGAGAATAGAAGAAATCATACTTTCATACAATATCTTAATTGAATTATATGTAATGATCAATAAATTCAGTTGAATTCTAGATATACACATGTCAAAATCCTAGCACGAATCTATAATCTATATCTATAATATATTCTATAAAGAAGAATAAAGAAGAAAGATTTTCTCTAGTCTATAAATAGTTGCGCTGGAATTGACGAACACTTAATACCAATATTATTCTTTATTAGTATTAGTGTCGAATAAAAATATAAATGGGGCGTAGCCAAGTGGTAAGGCAACGGGTTTTGGTCCCGCTATTCGGAGGTTCGAATCCTTCCGTCCCAGAGCATATCCATTGTATCCGAATACATCTTTTTTGTTCAAAAAAGGTTCTGTTTCAAGGTCTAATATTGGATAGAATATTATTCTTCTTTCTTTTTTCATTTTGAATGATTCTTTTCGGAATCATATCTCAGTTTTTCACAAACTGAACTAAATAGAGTTCAAATGACATGCAAATGTAACTGAATCCTTTTGTGATCCAGATAAAGATAAGATGGGACATAGATCACAGTTGCAGAAAGATTACTTAACCTCAGGTTAAACAAAATACGAAAATACATATAAAACGAGGAAGTGCTTAGCCTATAGGTATGTATTGTTATCCTATATTCAGTGACAATAGTCTTTCTATTTTTGTGAAAAAGAATTTGCATCCCTAAAATATTCAAATTTAAATATTTAACAATGATATTTCTTTTTATTGTTCGATCTATTTAGCTTATTTGCTTTAAATCATTGACAATTCTATTCGAAAAGAAAAAGAAATTTTTCTTTCTTATGATAATCAAATGTAGTCTTTACTGTAAAAAGGAAAACTTGACTCAAATAATGATGTCGAAGTAGGAAACCTTTTCCATTATCAAGATTTGTAATGATTCCTTATGGGTTGAATCTTTGGGAAGTTGGAAATGGGTCAGTCTATCTTATTGAGTCACTGAACAGGCAGAGTCCAATAGAATTTATTTATTCGTGTTATTTCTGTTAGTTATGTTATTTCTATATTTTGATTTCTGGATATTTCTGTTAGATATTTTTTTGAGATAGAGATTTATAGAAAAAGTTGCGTTCATACAAAAAAAGCCCCGGTCTTGCTAATTTTTCTTCAGAAAATCTTTATTATCTATGTAGTATGTAGCTAATAAAAAATATAAATGACTATGTCTCTGTGCCGACTGAACCAATGACTATTCATGATTCCATAATTGAATCAATTCCATACTGGTTCCAAATTAGAGGAATGTTATGGTAAAACTTCGTTTAAAACGATGTGGTAGAAAGCAACGTGCGACTTGAAGGACACGATCCGGTGTGGATTCTTATTCTTACATCCACCATTTTATTTTATATAGGAATGAAGGTGCTCTTGGCTCGACGTCGTTTGTTCTATTCTACTAGAACCCTTCTTTTTTATTGGGTTGTAATGTAAATAGTTCATGATGGAGCTCGAGTAGAAAGTATTTATTAATTTCTCAGGGGCAACGATCTAGGGTTAATGCCAATCAATAAATTGGAACAACTTCGTAAGTATATCTTCGATATAGAAATCGAAAGAATCCGATTCGAACAAATTTTCAATTCAAAAAAATTGTTGGAACCGCAAAAACTTTTTCGATCCACAGTGTATCGCGCATGAATCAACCGTCGGTATGATTCTTTGATAGAAAGAAATCACAAAAGGGGTATGTTGCTACCATTTTGAAAGGATTAAGAAGCACCGAAGTAATGTCTAAACCCAATGATTTAAAACAAAGATAAAGGATCCCAGAACAAGGAAACACCGCTTCAATTGTCTCACAGATCCGAATAAAGAATCCAAATAGATTTTCAACGAGACAAAAAAGGGGGGGTTAAAGACCACTCAATAAAAAAATATCTTAATTTTATTTAATATATTTGAGAATTGTTGAACTTGAGTTATGAGTACAAATGATTTTTTAGTTTTCAGGAAGGAAGCTAAAAAAAAATGACTATGAGTTAAATTATAGGCTAATTTCTTTTACGGATTCCTTTACTATTTATTATAATTTTATCCATAGACAAAACTTCGAATCATTTTTTCTCGAGCCGTACGAGGAGAAAACTTCCTATACGGTTCTAGGGGGGGGTTCTTTTTCATCTACATCTATCCCGATGAGCCGTCTATCGAATCGTTGCAATTGATGTTCGATCCCGAAGAGAAGGAAGAGATCTTCGGAAAGTGGGTTTTTATGATCCGATCAAGAATCAAACTTATTTAAACGTTCCCGCTATTCTCTATTTTCTTGAAAAAGGCGCTCAGCCTACAGGAACTGTTCAGGATATTTTAAAAAAGGCAGAGGTTTTTAAGGAACTTTGCCCTAATCAAACGAAATTAAATTAAGGAAATAAAAACTAAGGGTAGGATAGTGATTTCTATATCATTTTGGATATCTTTTCTATACTATGTTTTTTTATTTCCTTCTTGCTCTATTAGTATCTATTTATCATTGCTTTTATAGAATCTTTTTCTAACGAAAACCTTATTTGATTGATCCTCAC